ACAGAACGGCAATTACTTAAATATGTTCGTATCGCCGGAAAAGCCAAAGGATCAACGGGTCTGGTTTTACTACAATTACTTGAAATGCGTTTAGATAACATCCTTTTTCGATTGGGTATGGCTTCAACTATTCCTCAAGCCCGCCAATTAGTTAATCATAGACATATTTTAGTTAATGGTCGTATAGTAGATATACCAAGTTATCGTTGCAAACCCCGAGATATTATTACAGCAAGGGATGACAAAAAATCGAGAGCTCTGATTCAAAATTATCTTGATTCATCCCACCATGAAGAATTGCCAAAGCATTTGACTCTTCACGCATTCCAATATAAAGGATTAGTCAATCAAATAATAGATAGTAAATGGGTCGGTTTGAAAATAAATGAATTACTTGTCGTAGAATATTATTCTCGTCAGACTTAAACCTAACTAAAATAACAAACCAAGGGTTCGTACAATTTTTCCCTTTCACTTAAGTTAAGTAAAGGGACACAAGGTAAGGAATTGGATCCGGAGATTTGTATTTTTCTCCCATTCATGTATCATAGATCAGTAGGCAGATCCTTATTCCCTGCCCGTTCTTTCTTTCCTTCCGTATCACAGAAATTAGGAATTGAGAATCTATCTCAAAGAAAGGTCTGAAGCATTGGTGAATTGGGTGAAGATACGGAAAGAGAGGGATTCGAACCCTCGGTAAACAAAAGCCTACATAGCAGTTCCAATGCTACGCCTTGAACCACTCGGCCATCTCTCCTACATAATGATTATGACCGAGAATCCGAGCGAATTGCGAGTTGTTCATATTCGATTGTTAGATGGGTACAGACACTCGAATCCATTCTAGCTATAAAAATGGAAAACTTTTCATCAAAGAAAGCATTTTTTCTTCGAGCCAGGGAGCTGGGAGAAAAAGATAATAGAATCTTTTTTTGAAAAAAGGTTAAAAACAATAACAATAAAGATATATCTTGTTTGCCAAGACGGAGGCGGCGCTCCTACCTTTTTCTGATATTTTTACCGGATTCAATCAATGAATTGGAACGAATCAACTGATCGGTCTATTTTGTTGGACTATGGTAAATGGATACCTTTCGATCATAATTATCTTTTTATTCGAATTCAATTTCCATAAGAATTTGAAAATTTCTTTCCAATTTTAGGTCGCTTAACAACAACCCCTTAACCCGTAAATCTATTCCAAATTCATAAATCATCCTTTTCGATTTGATTGTATAGTGTATAAGCGTCTACCCGCTATGGACAAAACACAAAATGGAGGGTTATTCTATTTTCATTATAGAAGGATTATTGAAGAATTATTCGATTTTTTTCTTCTTTGGATCTTAATTTCAGAAAAACTTCTCGAATTCTCCTAATCCGCAAGATAAATTCTTTGATTCTTCTACTTTGATCAAATCGGAATAGTTCCTTTCATTCTTATACTACTACATTTATACTACTACATTTGGATGAAATCGAATCGGATTCTAATATTTCTTATTTTTTATCGACCCCTTTCAAAAAGAAAAAATTGGATATGAGTCTGCTTTTATGTTATTTCGTACTGTAAAATTCCTTTACTTGTGGGATCGTTTTCTCACGAGAGTTAATGAAAAGAATTATAGAATGGATTTCTACCTATGCCTAGATCGCGGATAAATGAAAATTTTATTGATAAGACCTTTTCAATTGTGGCCAATATCTTATTACGAATAATTCCGACAACTTCAGGAGAAAAAGAGGCATTTACCTATTATAGAGATGGTGTGATTTGATTATTTTTTTATTTACCGCTTCGGTCTTAGGAGAAAGACGGAAGATTCGGGATAGAAAAGAACGAAAAAGATTATTGAAAAAATCTACGCTTGTTGAAGGTGAAGTTTCTAGATAAAACAATTCCTTCTGTCGTGTATCCCCGATTAATGCAGCCTCAGATGCTTCAATTGTTGATTCGAGTATTGAGCGAAAGGTTACACCTATGGGTTCTATATTACAGGCCAACCCTACCATACTAGACTAGTACCAATAGGCCGCATAGGGGAAGAGGCGCTACGCCTAGGAATCAACAACACGAAAACTTTGTTTAAAATTACCGCCTTTCCTTATTGGGATCGGGACTAAAAAGAATGGTTGGGATAACAAACATCCATCTCGTTGGTACTTTGGATACCCTTAGAACCATAGAAGACTGTTGAAGTGATTAATTCCTGGAAATTAAAGGGCGTTGAGAACAAAGAAATTGTTGGAGTTTACATTTTTATCTAGTACCAGTATCAACACGCGTGATGTTAAGAAAATATCTTTTGCAGAAAGGTTGGCTAGAGATTTCTTGTAAAAACGTTAGCCCCACTGAATTCATAATGAGAATATTTCAATCTTTTTTGATTCCATGTATTATTTTCATTATGCACATAGGGGAGGAGCCGTATGAGATGAAAATCTCATGTACGTTTCTGGAACGGAGAATTCTTTGAATCGAATGACGACCGTAACGGAT